TTAGTGAGATTCTAAAATTTTTAAGATACTTATTTCGGATGAGCCGGTCCAATAGGATGAACTAAAAAAGTTCTGCATCACGAACTATGTACCGCGCACATCAACATTACTTAGATGGCTCCAAAAAAAGGAACATAGAAGAAAATGAATACAATAGGAAAAAATACAAAGAAATGAAAGAAAAGAAAGGGGTCGGATTCTATTTGTAATGTATCTAAGATGAATTTTCTATTATTATATACATAAATATATACATAAAATATACATTTTACTCATCTAGAAAGATGATATCTCCAGACACCTAGATGGATAAATAAATATGTATGATGATCTAGATTCCTAATGAATCTATCTATCTGTATGTTTTCCTTCATACATTTTAATGAATATGTGGAATAGATACTCATACAAATGAATCATGTGTCAGGAACCAGATTTGAACTGGTGACACGAGGATTTTCAGTCCTCTGCTCTACCAACTGAGCTATCCCGACTATTCTTGATGCATCATCCTCATTTTAAGAGATTACTTAAGTGTATGTCAACGAAAAAGACGACTTTGTAAATTTCAGTACGAGTAATAGTGTGTATTGTTAATCATTCAAATGAATAATTCCTTGCTCAAAGATAAGACGTTCATTTGTACGTTTATCGTTTATAATTTAAGTGTATCATATTCATATATATTGTATTATATATTCCATTACCTATTCACAAAACTTGTGATAATAAAAAGACAAATTCCACTCAGATCTGTTTGTGAAAGAATAGAATGAATAAGAACCATAACGAATGTTGAACTATTTATTAAATTAAGAAGATATAGGATAAAAAATGAAGGAGTTAAAAGGGCTTTTTGGGGATAGAGGGACTTGAACCCTCACGATTTTTAAAGTCGACGGATTTTCCTATTACTATAAATTTCATTGTTGTCAGTATTGACATGTAGAATGGGACTCTATCTTTATTCTTGTCCGATTAATCAGTTCTTCAAAAGAAATATCGGATTATGTTATGATGGAGTGAATGATTTGATGAATGAATATTCGACTTTTTCTTCAACTTTGAATCCATTTACATCATCTTTCATTATAAATATTAATGAATAGAGATTCGGCGTCGTCATTCATTTAGTTGAGATAGTATTTCGGTACGTATATGTATATATACGTTTATCTTCGATCCTTTCTTTTCTGGAGTTTCGATGGAAGGATTACTACTTTACTAACGAAACGAAATCCCGTCAACTCCATTTGTTAGAACAGCTTCCATTGAGTCTCTGCACCTATCCTTTTTATTCTCACTTTTTGAACTCTTTTTTGTTTTCGGAAAACAGGATTTGGCTCAGGATTGCCCGTTGTTAATTCCAGGGTTTCTCTGAATTTGAAAGTTCTCACTTGGTAGGTTTCCATACCAAGGCTCAATCTAATTAAGTCCGTAGCGTCTACCAATTTCGCCATATCCCCCCTTATTTTTTCTTTGAGATTAGGATCTCATTAGGATGCTTTTTTTTTCATTTAAATTATGTCGAAAAATGTTTCCTTCTATTTGATTTCTTTTATATTTTCTTTCATCTCTATCGGATACTCATATTTTGTCCAATCCGAAATGATTTTATCACTTCTGTATTCCCAATTCAATATAGATGGATATATACCACATATATATATATATTATGCCCCTCTTTATATCATTTTTATCATACAATTTGGAATACTCGAAGGGTCGATTCTTTTTTTTTCGTCTTAGTTTTCACCTTTCCGAATGAAAACGGGGGAATGTTTCATTATGATCTGGATTGGGCCTTTCTCTTTCTTTCATTTTTTTTATTCTTATCTTTTTCCTATCGAATTTATAATTACTTAATTATAATAATTAAAAAAAAATCACTTTTTCTTTAAAATAAAATCCAATTTTTTCGAATTCTATAAATCTAGACATATTAAATTTAAATCTTAATGTACAAGAATATTGTAATCTAATTTTTAGAAAATGAAAATCTAAAATTTGAAAATGGAATTTATTAGAAATATATTCTATTTATTTGTTATTTGATTATATTTATATTATAGAATAATAATATTATATAATTATGTATTATATATGTATTATATTTAGAATATAATGTATATTATATATTTATAATGTATAATAGTAGAATCAAAATATTAAAAAAAAAAAAAAGAAAATCTTACTATTTAATTAAGATGAAGATATTGATTATTGATAAATATAACATATATTTAATAACTAGGTCAAAATAGATTCTGATTCTATTAATCGTTATCTTAAATTTGTTATGTTTTTTATGTCCTAGAATATAAAATATTTCATATTTATTTAAAATTCTATTCTATATTTTTATATTCATTATGAATAGCTAAGAACAAACAGTTAAGAAATAAGATCTGAGTAGTTTATGGAACTCCTATGCATACAAAATTTCTGTTATGTGAGCCCGCTTAGCTCAGAGGTTAGAGCATCGCATTTGTAATGCGAT